CTTAAGTCCAATTCATTGGAAGAAAATAAGTTTCTTGAAATTTGGAACCTCGAATTGTATCCCCGAATCCTGAAATTGAAAAACCGCCCAATCATTCGAGTTTTTGTTGCTTGTTGCGGAGTCGATAAATTATCCACCCTCTGATTGAATCATAACGATTTACGGCAATTTGGATTGTATCCCTCGGCGGGCGGGTATCCGTATAAAACTATGTCGAATCTTCTTCCTGAAACATAACAGATCTTCTTTATCTAAACTATACCGCTGGGAAATTTTTAAGTACTTAAAACCCGTTTTGTTTTGTTCTTTTATTCCATCCTTTTGAAGTATCCACTAATAGAGGCGGGGTGATATTAGATAACTCGTCCTTTCTCTGTTTTTTCACAAATAAGAAAAGAAGTTTCGGATTTAAGTCGAATATTAAAAGAATTACCATATATAACACAAAATTTCTCCGCCGATTCCTTCTAGTCGCGCCTCCCGGCCGGTCATTATACCTCGAGAAGTAGAAAGAATTACAATCCCTATCCCACCCAAAATTCTAGGAATGCGCTGGTAATTCGAATAGATTCGGAGACCCGGTCGGCTAATCCGTTTTAAATTTAAAAGAGCTCTATAGGGCCCTTTCCTATTTCTTCTATGTTGCAGGGTTAAAACCAAAAAAGATTTTTTGTTTTCCCGGTGTTTTCGCACGTTTTCGATAAAACCTTCCCGTAAAAGTATTTTAACAATGTTTTCGGCGATGTTAGTAGATACTATTCGAACCGTTCCTTTTCTATTAATGTCAGCATTTCGTATAGAGGTTATTATGTCAGCAATAATGTCCCTACCCATGATGAACTAAAATTATTGGTGCCTCCAAATTTGGATATAATAAACATACATGTTCTTTTTTTCTATTTATTTATGTTTATGAATTATTAAAGGTATATACGTGAGACACAATCTGTTAAATTGATCTTTAAATCTATTTCTATATCACGATCTCATAATACTTCGGGGGCTAATGAAACTATTTTAGTAAAATTTAATTGTCTCAATTCTCGGGCAATCGCACCAAAAATTCGAGTTCCTTTTGGGTTTCCTTCTTGATCAATCACAACTGCAGCATTGTCATCATATCGTATTATCATACCGTTGTCGCGTTTGAATTCTTTACAAGTACGTACAATTACAGCTCGGATCACTTCTGATCTTTCTAGAGGCATATTTGGTACAGCTTCTTTGATCACAGCAACAATAACGTCACCAATATGAGCATATCGGCGATTACTAGCTCCTATAATTCGAATACACATTAATTCTCGGGCCCCGCTGTTGTCCGCTACATTCAAATAGGTCTGAGGTTGAATCATATCATTTTTTTCATTTTTTAATCTGTTATTTCAATGCCAATGCAAAAGGGGCGAATAAAAAAAAAGAAATACTATTTGTCTTTGTCCAAAAAAAGAAACCGGTAATTTTTTTTATTCCAAAGACCTCTTTCCTTTTGTTCTACATTTCTATCCCGAAATAATGAATTGAGTTCGGATAGGCATTTTGGACGCCGCTATTGAAATGGCCCTTCTGGCTATATTTTCTGCCACTCCGCCTATTTCATAAAGTACTCTACCCGGTTTAACGACAGCTACCCAATATTCGGGAGATCCTTTTCCAGATCCCATACGCGTTTCGGCAGGTCTTACTGTAACTGGTTTGTCTGGAAATATACGTACCCATATTTTTCCACCACGGCGTGCATTTCGTGTCATTGCTCGTCGCCCCGCTTCTATTTGTCTAGATGTGATCCAAGCGGGTTCAAGTGCTTGAAGAGCATATTTGCCGAAACAAATATGATTACCTCGATAAGAGATTCCCTTCATTCTTCCTCTATGTTGTTTACGGAATCTGGTTCTTTTAGGGTTATAGTTGATGGTTATTTCGCAATTCCATCTCTACTACAGAACCGGACATGAGAGTTTCTTCTCATCCAGCTCCTCGCGAATGATAAACGCTTTACATTACAATAAAATAAAAATATTTCATTTAAGATATACATACATTAATGAATAATACACCGACTCGTGGGATTCTCTGAGATGGATTTCATATAAGCTATTCGAAATTTGTTTATCTTGTTTGGATATATAACCCTTTTTCTATATTATTATTATTTCTTTTTTTTTACGAATCTTTTTATTATTATTATTGTATCGGATTGACTAAAATTAAAATGTAAAATGGAGCAATCCAATAAAATAAAGCTTTCGCGGGCGAATATTTACTCTTTCAATATCTAGTCTATAGTCTAATTTAGTTGTAGGGTTAGTACTCGACCTCTCAGAATTGTCCCCGGTTTGTTCCGCCATCCCACCCAATGAATCATTAGGATTCGTTTTTAATAGAATCTTCTCTTCTGCATTCACGGGTTCCGTCGTTCCCACCGCTTCACAACTAATGGTTAGGTCTAAATTCCACAATGGAGCCCCAAATTAATTTATTCTTGAGTCAATCTTCTCAG